CATCAAATGAATCGGAATCACAATTAAAATGATCGAAAAAGAAATATGACTTAATATATGTTCTAAAGTCGCAAATATCATAAAAGAAAGTCCCATTACAGAATTGGAAATCGGGAATTGAATACATTTTCAAATCTATTGTATCTCTTTTAGAGAATGCCGCCACTCGGACTCGAACCGAGATGCTTTAGCACTGCTTCCTAAGAGCAGCGTGTCTACCGATTTCACCATGGCGGCTTACTTGAAATAATAATAGTCAATTCATGTTTAATCGTCGAGATTCAACAATTCCATATAATTCAGGAAATAGTAGAATCGATAGATAAAGAATCATTTAAATTCATATTTGAATCGTCAATAATACTTCGGTATTATCGTTACGGGTTTTTTAACAATAAACTTTCACGTACTAGAAACAAAATTCTCTCGAAACAGTTGGAACTCAATAGTTTTTTCCCAATTAAGGTAAAAAACTCAGAATTTTACTTTTTTTCTATTTTTTCTTGTTTTTGATGATTTGTTTTTCATTTATCTGGATTTCATGGATTCAAAATGAAAAAGATCAATTTTTTCAACGAACAAAATCAAATAACTAGGAGTTCATATCTATCATAATTTCATAACTAAATACAAACAATTATTTATTTTTATAATGATTTACATACCTTAGTATAATGAAAAGAGTATAATGATAAAGTATTAATACTCGTCATTTAAAATTTTTTGATAGGCATATAAGAAAAAAGTTTGAATCTCTATCGCAATTGTACTGTACTTTTCACAATAGAAAAATAGAAAAAGATTCTTTTATTCTATTGTTACTCTATTGTGAAAAGTTCATTGATAGGAAAAAAATACTTCGAACCCAGTATACAAAAACTCTTATTCTATATATTACAGCAGCTCGTTCTAACTAATATTGAGGAATTTAATAGAGAAAAACATATTAGTTAATGTAAATCATTCATCTTTTTTAAGATGAAGTTTTTGTTTTGGGGCTATGTCAATTGAGATTATTCCAAGGCTTTAGTATTTGTTTGTCGCACAAAAAAACTTTTTGAATGCCCAGTGGAAACCGATTTCGCTAAAGAAAAAGCTTTTACTGCAGCTAACGATCCCTTTTTCTTCCAAATATTTCTACGAATACGTTTTTTTGACATAGAAGTACGCTTTTTTGGAACTGCCATTCAAAAAAAAGGTTACTTATTTTTATCGTTGTATGTGAAAGACATGTATTGTTCAAAATAGATCTTCTTTTTAGTCATTATCTATACTTATTTCTTTTTTCTAGACTTATTCTATATATGTAGATTTCTCTATGTATGTAGATTTCTATGTATGTCGATAATTTTATTTAAAATATACTTTTTATTTAATATACATTTATTTTACCTTAACATACAAATATCTTAACATACAAATATATATAATACAAATATATTTATATGTACATGTATACATGATATATATAAATATATTTATACGTTAGTTACGTGCACATCACACATAACATATATATATAATATATACGAAGGAAAAAAATAGGATAAAAGAAAAATGGATTAAATTTAGAGCGCTATGCCCATAATTTAAATGAAAATTAGAACTAAACTAGTCGTTGATCTGTTAAACAAGACATTCCATTACTTAAGTAACATTAATCAGTAACATTAATCATTTTTTATTTCAGTTCTCTACGAAGTCGGGAGTATCATAATATTTCCGATAAAGATAAGTTTTCTTTATTGAATTGGAATGGAATCCAATCAATTTATTACATAATAAGTTAGGTAATTATTCCACTCTAAAAAAATGAACTAGAAAATTTAGGTCTTTTTTTGGTGATTTCTTTTAGTATTGTTTTTTTTCTCGAAAGAGATAAGAATTGGTGAATCGGAAACAATTAGCAATTATAAGAAAAAAAGTTTCATTTCTTTTTTTATGGAACATACATATCAATATGCATGGATAATACCTTTTCTTCCACTTCCTGTTACTATGTCAATAGGAGTTGGACTCTTACTTATTCCAACAGCAACAAAAAAAATTCGTCGCATGTGGGCTTTTCCTAGTGTTTTACTCTTAAGTATAGCTATGGTATTTTCGGCCAATCTATCTATTCAACAAATAAATGGAAGTTTTATCTATCAATATCTATGGTCTTGGACCATCAATAATGATCTTTCCTTAGAGTTCGGATACTTGATTGATCCACTTACTTCTATTATGTCAATACTAATTACTACGGTTGGAATCATGGTTCTTATTTATAGTGACAATTATATGTCTCACGATCAAGGATATTTGCGATTTTTTGCTTATATGAGTTTTTTCAATACTTCTATGTTGGGATTGGTTACTAGTTCCAATTTGATACAAATTTATATTTTTTGGGAACTGGTGGGAATGTGTTCCTATTTATTAATAGGGTTTTGGTTCACACGGCCAACTGCAGCAAGTGCTTGTCAAAAAGCTTTTGTAACTAATCGTGTAGGGGATTTTGGTTTATTGTTAGGAATATTGGGTTTTTATTGGATAACTGGTAGTTTCGAATTTCGAGATTTGTTCGAAATATCTAAAAACTTAATCCATAATAATGGTGTCAATTCTTTATTTGTTACTTTATGTGCTTCTTTATTATTTGTCGGTGCAGTTGCGAAATCCGCACAATTTCCTCTTCACGTATGGTTACCTGATGCCATGGAAGGGCCCACTCCTATTTCGGCTCTTATACATGCTGCTACTATGGTAGCAGCAGGCATTTTTCTTGTAGCTCGCCTTCTTCCTCTTTTCATAGTTATACCTTATATAATGAATTTCATTTCTTTAATAGGTGTAATAACACTATTTTTAGGGGCTACTTTAGCTCTTGCTCAAAGAGACATTAAAAGAAGCTTAGCCTATTCTACAATGTCTCAACTGGGTTATATTATGTTAGCTCTAGGTATAGGTTCTTATCGAGCTGCTTTATTCCATTTGATCACTCATGCATATTCTAAAGCTTTATTGTTTTTGGGATCCGGATCTATTATTCATTCAATGGAACCTATTGTTGGATATTCACCAGAAAAAAGTCAGAATATGGTTCTTATGGGTGGTTTGAGAAGATATGTTCCAATTACAAGAACTACTTTTTTATTGGGTACACTTTCTCTTTGTGGTATTCCACCTCTTGCTTGTTTTTGGTCCAAGGATGAAATTCTTAATGATAGTTGGTTGTATTCTCCAATTTTTGCAATAATAGCTTTTTTCACAACGGGATTAACCGCATTTTATATGTTTCGGGTCTATTTACTTACCTTTGATGGGCATTTGCGTGTTCATTTTCAAAATTATAGTAGCACTAAAAATAGTTCGTTATATTCAATATCTTTATGGGGAAAAGAAAGACCCCAGGGAGTCAATAGAAATTTACTTTTATCAACAATGAGTAATAGGGTCTCTTTTTTTTCAAAAGATACATCGAAAATTGATAATAATGTAAGAAATAGGATAGGAAACTTTAGTACTTACTTTGGAAATAAAAAAACTTCCATGTATCCTCACGAATCGGACAATACTATGTTATTTCCTCTTATTATATTAGTAATATTTACTTTGTTCGTTGGATCCATAGGAATTCATTTTGATGAAGGAATAATTGATTTTGATATATTATCGAAATGGTTAACCCCATCAACAAATCTTTTCTATCCAACTTCGAATTATTCGGTAAATTCATATGAATTTTTTACAAATGCACTTCTTTCAGTAAGTATAGCAAGTTTCGGACTATTCATAGCATATATTTTATATGGGTCTGCTTATTCTTTTTTCCAAAATTTGGATTTAATCAATTTTTTTGTCAAAGGGGGTCTTAAAAGAACTTTCTTGGACCAAATAAAAAATGTAATATACAATTGGTCATATAATCGTGGTTATATAGATATTTTTTATACTAGGGTTTTTACTATAGGTATAAGAGGATTAACTGAACTAACTCAGTTTTTTGATAGACGTATAATTGATGGAATTACAAATGGGGTTGGTGTTGTAAGTTTTTTTATAGGGGAAGGGATTAAATATATGGGAGGTGGACGAATTTCGTCTTATCTATTCTTGTATTTATTTTATGTATCACTTTTTTTATTAATTTTTATATTTGTTTTTAATTAAATTTAAAGATTGGATTATTTAAAGATTTTTTTTAGATTTTATAATCAAAAAGAAAAGTAACAAAAGGTTTTTCAAACCAGAAAAAAGCCTTTTCATTTTTATCTTCTTTAAGTCTTCTCAATTCCCAATTATCTTGATAAGTATCAAGATAAGAATCTTCGTAAACTGGGCTATCTTTATAGGATGTCTCTTTAAATTGAAAGTGGAATTCATCCTTTGTTTTTTCCTTTCCATTCACTCGGATCTCTTCTGTTTCATCTATTTTGTCCAGATCCTCCTTTTCTTCCGAATAAAGGGAAGGGTCTTCTTCGGTGGATCCCTCTTGTTCCTGTTTAGTCTCCTTCGTTTCGGAAGTTGTTTCTACATCGCTTTCTTCCTCACTTTCTCCCCTTTCTTCTGTTTCTGAGGTTTGTTTCAGTTTCTTAGTGACAATAGGCGACGGCATTCTGCCTAAATAGTAGACACAGGTGATAAATAAGAGAATACTAAAAATTCGAGCCATAGAATTTCTCAATTCTGACACAAGGTACTTATTAGATCGAATAGAATGATTTTGCCGTATCCAGAATAATACCAATCCAACCCATTTCATGAATAAAATGTGACCAATTAACCAACCAACAAAACTACTTGTTACAAATAACATCTTGTTGTTGCATCGAAACATATAAATGTTGACTAATCTGGCTAACGTTGAACTTGGTAAAATGAAATGGTTGAATAATTGAAAAATTAGATTATTCAGGAATACACATTGAATGCTGAGATTACGCATTGAATTTCTGGTAGTAGATCCATAATCCAAAAAGTTTTTGTGATTGTTCCAGAAGAAATGAAACAAAAGA